ATTACAAGACCGGCGCTTTATGTCTAAGCTACTAGGGCAATTGAAGTTAAGAAGTTTGTTTTCTAACCAACCCGCGACTGGGATTAGGGCCAGGAATAGTATGAAGTATAGGACCGAGGCAATTTGGCCAATAATGATGAACGGGTGTTCGACTGGTATCCCGCCGATTCAGGTTAGGATAAATACGTCAGCGACTAGGGCTCAGAACAGGAACTGGGTGAGAGGGCGGAAGGTTAGTCCTTGTTGTTTGGAGGTGTGTAGTAGTGGGACGACTATTAATACTAGGATGGAGAATAGTAATGCTAGTACTCCGCCTAGTTTGTTTGGAATGGAGCGCAGGATTGCGTAGGCAAATAGGAAGTATCATTCTGGTTTGATGTGGGGCGGGGTTACTAAGGGATTAGCTGGGGTGAAGTTTTCTGGGTCGCCTAAGAGGTTTGGTGAGAACAGGGATAGGGTTGCGAGGGCAGTAATGAGGATGATGAATCCGAAGAGGTCTTTGTAGGAGAAGTAGGGGTGGAAGGAGATTTTGTCTGCGTCAGAGTTTAATCCGATTGGGTTATTGGAACCTGTTTCGTGGAGGAATAGGGCGTGAATTACTGTGGCTGCAATGACTGCAAATGGGAGGAGGAAGTGAAATGTGAAGAACCGTGTTAGTGTTGCGTTATCTACGGAGAAGCCTCCTCAGATTCATTGTACTAGCGCATCCCCTATATATGGTACGGCCGATAGTAGGTTTGTAATTACTGTGGCGCCTCAGAAGGATATTTGGCCTCATGGTAGGACGTAACCTACGAATGCGGTTGCTATTACTAGCAGCAGGAGGACAACACCGACGTTTCAGGTTTCTTTGTATAGGTAGGAGCCATAGTATAGTCCTCGTCCGATGTGTAGGTAGATGCAGATGAAGAAGAAAGATGCTCCGTTGGCGTGTAGGTTGCGAATGATTCAGCCATAGTTGACGTCTCGGCAGATGTGGGCTACTGAAGAGAAGGCGGTTGAAATATCTGAAGTGTAATGTATAGCTAGGAATAGCCCCGTCAGGATTTGTATTGCAATACATAGTAGTAGTAGGGAGCCAAAGTTTCATCAGGCGGAGATATTTGATGGAGCTGGGAGATCGATTAGCGCGTCGTTGATAATTTTGAATAGGGGGTGAGTTTTACGGGTGACCATGGTTCTTGTAGTTGAATAACAACGGTGGTTTTTCAAGTCATTAGTTCTGGTTAAAGTCCGGGCGAGAATTATGATATATTTTCTTGATATTCTTTTGTTAGGGTTGGTTGTTGGGTTGGTTGGAGTTGCTTCTAATCCCGCTCCCTATTTTGCTGCTTTAGGCTTGGCAATGGCGGCGGGGGTTGGGTGTGGGGTTTTGATTGGGCATGGTGGGTCGTTAGTAGGTTTAATGTTATTTTTGATTTATTTGGGTGGAATGTTAGTTGTGTTTGCGTATTCGGCGGCTTTGGCGGCTGAACCGTTTCCTGAGACTTGAGGGGTAGGGTCGGTTAAAGCTTATGTTTTGATGTATTTGTTTGGGGTTGGGGTAGCTGTGTGATGATTTTGAGGTAGTCATGGTGGTTGAGTTGTTGTGGACGAGTTTAAAGAGTTTTTTGTGGTGCGGGGCGATATTAGTGGTATTTCTTTGATGTATTCTGTTGGGGGTGGAATACTGGTTGTATGTGCGTGGGTGTTGTTATTATGTCTTTTTGTAGTGTTGGAGTTGACCCGAGGCTTGGGGCGTGGTACACTTCGGGCGGTCTAGAATGTTGATAGGATGGTGATGATTAGGGCTGTAGAGATCAGGTAGAAGGTGAGGTAGATTTTGACAATATTAGTGTTTATGTTGTCGAATGTTGAGGAAATAAGGTTGTGTAGGGGGTGCAATCCTTTAGGCCCTATTTCTAGTCATTGTCGGTCTAGTTTTGTGGCTTGTTTTCCTAAGGTGAGGTTGATTTTTGGAACTAGGCGGTGAATGATCGGTGGGAAGAACCCGAGTATATTGGAGAAGTTGTGAAGCGTAAGGGTTGGGGTGATTTTAATTTGTTTTGAGGTTGCTGTAGCTAGTGCTAGGGCAATAATTAAGCCTGTGATTGTGACTGCTAGTGCGGCAATTTTAAGAGTAAGGGGTATGGTTATAATAGGGGTCTTTAATGGGAGGAAGTTTGAGGTAATGACTAGGCCTGCGATGATGCTTCCTCAGGCTAGGCGTTCGATAGGTGCGATTACTGCGGAGTGGTTTTCATTGACTGGGGATAACGGGAGGAATCGAGGGGAGCCCATGGTTACGAAGAATACAACTCGTAGGCTGTAAACTGCGGTGAAAGATGTAGCAATTAGTGTAATGGCTAGGGCACAGGCGTTCAGATGGGAGGTGTTTAATGCTTCAATGATTGCGTCTTTTGAGAAAAATCCTGCCAGGAAGGGCATGCCTGTGAGGGCTAGGCTGCCGATGATAAGGCATGAGGAGGTGAAGGGCATTAGTTTGTGCAGTCCTCCCATTTTTCGAATGTCTTGTTCGTCGTTTAGGCTGTGAATGATTGAGCCGGAGCATAGGAATAGTATAGCTTTGAAGAAGGCGTGGGTGCAAATGTGCAGGAAGGCCAGTTGAGGTTGGTTTAATCCAATAGTGACTATTATTAGGCCTAGCTGACTTGATGTTGAGAAAGCTACGATTTTTTTGATGTCGTTTTGAGTTAGGGCGCAGGTGGCGGTGAATAAGGTTGTTAGGGCGCCCAGGCATAGGCAGGTGGTGAGGGCCAGTTGGTTATTTTCCATTAGTGGGTGGAGTCGAATTAGTAAGAAAATTCCCGCGACTACTATTGTGCTTGAGTGAAGTAGGGCTGAGACGGGGGTTGGGCCTTCTATTGCTGAGGGTAGTCACGGGTGTAGACCAAACTGGGCGGATTTTCCTGTGGCGGCTAAGATGATGCCCATTAGAGGGAGGGTTATGTCAAATTCTTTAGATAGTAAAAAAATTTGTGGAATTTCTCATGAGTTTAGGTTTATTGCGATTCAGGCAATGGCTAGGATGAGGCCTACGTCACCCACTCGGTTGTAAAGGACTGCTTGGAGGGCTGCTGTGTTAGCATCGGCTCGTCCGTGTCATCATCCGATTAATAGGAAAGATATAATGCCTACTCCCTCTCATCCGATGAATAGTTGGAAAAGGTTATTGGCGGTTACTAGGGTGATTATGGCTACTAGGAATAATAGTAAGTATTTGAAGAATCGGTTTAGGTAAGGGTCGGAGTGCATATATCATGATGCGAATTCTAGAATGGATCATGTTACGTATAAGGCGATTGGGGTAAAGATTAAAGAATAGTGGTCGAATTTAAAACTAATGTTGATGTCAAAGTTTATGATATTTATTCAGTTTCAGGTGGTGATGATGTTTTCTGTTCCTTGGTCTAGGAAAATGACTAGGGGGAGAATATTGATGAAGAATGCAGTGCTTACGGCAGTTTTGGCGTGTTTAGTGGCTCAGTCTTGGTTTAGTGGTTTTGGGGTTAGTGTTGTAAGGAGGGGCCAAATTAGAATTGTTAATGTTAAGAGCAGGGTAGTAGTTATAATAGTGTTTACCATAGCTGCTACTTGGAGTTGCACCAAGAGTTTTTGGTTCCTAAGACCAACGGATGAACTATTATCCTTTAGAAGCATTACGAATGAGCCACGGAGTTTAACCGTGGGGGTAGGGATTAGCAGTCCTTACTGCTTCGGGCCTCTTTCGGTGGATAAGAGGAGTTTAACCTCTATTTTTAGAACCACAATCTAATGTTTTGTGTTAAACTATATCTACAGTATCATCAGCCTCATATGATCTCTGGTTTTGTAATGAGGAGAATAATTGGTAGTAGGTGAAGTGTCATTAGCAGATGTTCTCGTGTGTGGAATGGTTGTAAGTTAATGATATGTTGTGGTAGGGGGCCTCGTTGGGTTATTAGGAATAGGTAGAGTGAGTAGGCTGCGGTGATCAGAGTTCCTGCTCCGGTTAAGGCTAGAGTTCAGGGTGACCAGTTAAATATTGCTGTGATAATTACTAATTCTCCTATTAGGTTTGGTAGGGGAGGGAGGGCCAGGTTTGCTAGGTTTGAGATAAATCATCAGACGGCAGTTAAAGGGAAGATAAGTTGTAGGCCTCGGGCTAGGAGTATTGTTCGGCTGTGAGTTCGTTCGTAGGTTGTGTTGGCTAGGCAGAATAGAGCGGATGAGACTAGGCCGTGGGCAATTATTAGTACGAGGGCTCCGGTGAAGCCTCATGGGGTTTGGATTAGGATGCCTCCTGCGACCAGTCCTATGTGGCTGACGGAAGAGTAGGCGATTAATGATTTTAGGTCAGTTTGTCGTAGACAGATTGATCCTGTTATGATCACACCCCACAGAGCTAGCGCGATAATTGGATAAACTAGGTCTTTGGACAAGGGGTCTAATACAATTATCATTCGTATTATGCCATAGCCGCCTAGTTTTAGTAAAATTGCTGCTAGTACTATGGAGCCTGCTACTGGAGCCTCTACGTGGGCTTTTGGTAGTCATAAGTGGACTCCATACAGGGGTATTTTTACTAGAAAGGCGATTAGGCAGCCTGCCCATCAAATTTTATCCCCTCAGGAGTTTAGAGTTATGGGGTGTGAGTATTGGATTGTTAGCATTGATAATGTTCCTAGATTTTGATGTAATAGTAGTAGGGCTACTAATAGGGGGAGAGATCCTGCTAGGGTATAAAATAGGAAGTATGTGCCTGCACTTAGGCGTTCGGCTTGGTTTCCTCAGCGGGTAATAATGATTAGGGTGGGGATAAGGGTGGCTTCAAATATGACGTAGAATATGATGATTTCTGTGGCGCCGAATGCTATGATTAGGAAGGTTTGTAGTGAAGCTAGAAGGGTGATGTAGCTTCGTTGGCGGCTGATGGGCTCTGTTTTGATGTGATTTTGGCTGGCGAGGATTATGAGGGGCAGGAGTCAGCAAGTAAGTACTAACAGGGGTGTTGAGAGGGGGTCTGTGCCTATATAAAGGCTTGAAGAAGTTCAGCTTGTTTCTGAGGACCATTTAATTCAGGTAAGACTAATAAGTGCGATGGTTAAGCTTTGGAGTGTTGTTGTGGTTCATAGTCATTTAGGAGAAGATAGCCAGATTGTTGGGAATAGCATGATTGTAGGGATTAGGATTTTTAGCATTGTAGGAGGTTTAGTGCTTGGAGTCGATCTGTTCCGTGGGTTCGAGCTGTGGCGACAAGCAGAGCTAAGCCTGCGCTAGCCTCGCAGGCTGAGAAGGCTAGTAGGAGGATGGGGGCTGTTGAGAAGGCAGTTGCTTCTAGTTGAAGTATTCATAAGGCTAAAGCGATGAATAAGGATAATATTATTCCCTCTAGGCATAGCAGTGCTGATAGTAGGTGAGTTCGGTGGAAGGCTAGGCCTATTAGTCCTAAGGTGAATGCTGAGGTGAAGCTGAAGTATACGGGTGTCATAAGGGGATCACGGATTTTAACCGTGGTTTTCTGAGCCGAAATCAGAGGTCTTAATTTGGACTAATACCCTATTCAGCCCATTCTAGGCCTCCTTGGAGTCATTCGTAGATTAGGCCCAGTGTAAGTAAAATAAGGACTGTTGCAGCTCATAGGAGTGTGTATGTTGGGTTTGGTAGTTGATTTCCTCAGGGTAGGGGGAGAAGAAGGGCAATTTCTAGGTCGAACAGCAGGAATAGGATAGCCACTAGAAAGAATCGTAGTGAGAAGGGTAGTCGTGCTGATCCTAAGGGGTCGAAGCCGCATTCGTAGGGGGAGAGTTTTTCTGCGTCTGGGGTTATTTGGGGTAGTCAGAATGATACTAAAGCCAAGACCAGGGAGAGAGCTGTAGTGATTAGAAGGACAGTTATAATTAAGTTCATTATCTTTCCTTGGAGTTTAACCAAGACTAGGTGATTGGAAGTCACTCGTACTAACTTTGAAATACTAGAAAGATATGAGCCTCATCAGTAAATAGATACGTATAGGAACAGTCATACCACATCTACGAAGTGTCAGTATCAGGCGGCTGCTTCAAATCCGAAGTGATGTTCTGATGTAAAGTGATATTGGATTTGTCGTAGTAGGCAGACAGAAAGGAAAGTTGAGCCAATAATAACATGGAGCCCGTGGAAACCTGTGGCCACGAAGAAGGTTGAGCCGTAAACTCCGTCTGCAATAGTGAAAGGAGCTTCGTAGTATTCTATAGCTTGAAGGGCAGTAAAATATAGACCTAGTAGGACAGTGAGGGCTAGGGACTGGATTGCTTGTTTGCGTTCACCCTCTATTAGGCTATGGTGAGCTCAAGTTACTGTTACCCCAGAAGCTAGTAGGACGGCGGTGTTAAGTAGTGGTACCTCGAAGGGGTCTAAAGGTGTAATACCTGTTGGGGGTCAGCATCCTCCTAGTTCAGGGGTAGGGGCGAGGCTAGAATGGTAGAAGGCTCAGAAGAATCCTAGGAAGAATAGTACTTCTGAGGTGATGAACAGGATTATTCCGTATCGTAGGCCTTTTTGTACTGGAGGGGTGTGGTGTCCTTGAAAGGTGCCTTCTCGGACGATGTCTCGTCATCATTGGTATATTGTAAGGAGTAGCAGTATCAGGCCTAGTGTTATAAGAGTTGTTGAATGGAAGTGGAATCAGATTGCTAGACCTGATGTTATTAAGAGAGCAGCTACTGCCCCGGTTAAGGGCCATGGGCTTGGATCAACCATGTGATATGCGTGTGCTTGGTGGGCCATTAGACGTTTTCTTGTAGGTAGAGGCTTAATAGGAGAACAAATACGTATGCTTGGATAACAGCAACTGCTACTTCTAGAAGGGTTAGCAGGACTAAAAGGATGGCGGTGAGAGTTGCTACTGTAGTTATTATAGGTAATAGGGTGATTGTTGCAGTTGAAATTAGTTGAATTAAAAGGTGGCCTGCTGTAAGATTGGCTGTAAGCCGTACTCCTAGTGCGAGGGGTCGAATAAATAAGCTGATTGTTTCGATAACAATTAGGATAGGAATGAGAGGGGCTGGGGTTCCTTCTGGCAGAAGATGGCCTAGGGCTGCGGTGGGTTGGTTGCGTAGCCCGATAATTACTGTAGCTAGTCATAGGGGTACGGCTAGGCCTATGTTTAGTGAAAGTTGGGTTGTTGGGGTGAATGTGTAGGGTAGTAATCCTAAAATGTTTAGTATCAAGATGAAAATTATTAAGGAGGTTAGAATTATTGCTCATTTGTGTCCGCCTTTATTTAAGGGTGTTAATAGTTGTTGTGTGAATGTTTTGATAAATCAGTTTTGTAGGGAAATCAGGCGATTAGTTTGGTAGCGGTTGGTTGGAGAAGGGACCAGGATTCAAGGTAGGGTCAGGGCGATGGCGATTAGGGGGATACCAAGGTGTGTGGGGCTTATAAATTGGTCGAATAAGTTTAGTGCCATGGTCAGTTTCAAGTGTCTGATTTTAGTTTTTCAGCGCTTAGTGCTGTGATTTCATTTGTAAAAGTGTGCTTTAAGACTTTGGTTGGGATTACTGTTAGGAAGATTAGTCACGAGAATACGAGAATTGCAAATCATGGGGCGGGATTTAATTGTGGCATATCACTGGAGGTGGTTGGGGGTCACCAATCTTTAGCTTAAAAGGCTAACGCTAGGCCCTATTTAGCTTTCCAGTGAGGCGGCTTCAAGCATAAGAGAGGATCAGTTTTCAAAGTGTTCTAGAGGGACGGCTTCTACGACGATAGGCATAAAGCTGTGGTTGGCCCCACAGATTTCGGAGCATTGTCCGTAGTACACTCCAGGGCGGGAGGTAATAAAGGATGTTTGGTTTAGTCGTCCTGGGACGGCATCCATTTTTACACCTAATGCTGGGACGGCTCAGGAGTGTAAGACGTCTTCGGCAGAGACTAGGACTCGAACTGGGGATTCTATTGGGATGACCATTCGATGGTCTGTTTCAAGTAGTCGGAATTGACCTGGGGCCAGGTCTTGTGTAGGGATTATGTATGAGTCGAAGGCCAGGTCTTCGTAGTCGGTGTATTCATAGCTTCAGTATCATTGGTGGCCCATGGCTTTTACTGTCAGGTGCGGGTCATTAACTTCGTCTATAAGATATAAGATTCGTAGGGAGGGAAGGGCGATTATAATAAGGATGACTGCTGGGAGAATTGTTCATACGATTTCGATTTCTTGAGAGTCTAAGATGTATTTGTTTGTAAGTTTTGTTGTAACTATTACAACAATAATATATAAGACTAAAGTGCTAATTAGGAAAACAATTATTAAGGCATGGTCGTGGAAGTGGAGAAGTTCTTCTATTACAGGGGAGGCCGCGTCTTGGAATCCTAGTTGTGAGGGATGTGCCATTAAGCTATTTAGCTTAAGATACGCAGGAGTTTAACCTGCAATTTTGCCTCGACAAGGCAAGGTAATTTATTTTACTAGTATCTTATAGAAGAAAGTGACAGAGTGGTTATGTGACTGGCTTGAAACTAGTTTACGGGGGTTCGATTCCTTCCTTTCTCGTTAATTTGTTCGTACTTGTACGAAGGCTGGTTCCTCGAATGTGTGGTAAGGTGGAGGACATCCGTGTAGTCATTCTGAGTTTGTAGCTGTTAATTCTACAGAGAGAACTTCTCGTTTAGCAGTAAATGCTTCTCATAGGATGTATAGGAATATTACTACTGCTACTAGTGACACAAGAGAACCAATTGATGAAACAATGTTTCATAATGAGTAAGCGTCTGGGTAGTCTGAATACCGTCGTGGCATTCCGGCTAAGCCTAGGAAGTGTTGTGGGAAGAAAGTGAGGTTCACACCTACGAATATTGTTCCGAAATGAATTTTTGTTCAAGTGCTGTGTAGAGTGTATCCTGTGAAAAGGGGGAATCAGTGCACGAAGGCTCCTATGATGGCAAACACGGCTCCTATTGATAGGACGTAATGGAAGTGGGCTACTACGTAATATGTGTCGTGTAGTACAATATCTAAGGATGAGTTGGCTAGTACAATTCCAGTGAGCCCTCCTACTGTGAAAAGGAAAATAAACCCAAGGGCTCATAGTAGTGGGGTTTCTCATTTAATTGATCCTCCATGTAAAGTGGCTAATCAGCTAAACACTTTGACTCCGGTTGGGATTGCAATAATTATTGTCGCCGATGTGAAGTATGCTCGGGTGTCTACGTCTATTCCTACTGTGAATATGTGGTGGGCTCAGACGATGAAGCCTAAAAGACCGATAGCCATTATGGCCCAGACTATCCCCATGTAACCAAAGGGTTCTTTTTTGCCTGAATAGTAGGCTACGATGTGGGAGATTATTCCGAATCCTGGCAGGATTAAAATATATACTTCTGGATGTCCAAAGAATCAGAAAAGATGCTGGTAGAGAATTGGGTCTCCCCCTCCTGCGGGGTCGAAGAAAGTAGTATTTAAGTTTCGGTCGGTTAGTAGTATTGTGATTCCGGCGGCTAGTACTGGGAGGGATAGCAGTAGCAGTACTGCTGTGATTAGGGTGGCCCATACGAATAGAGGTGTTTGGTATTGCGAGATGGCAGGGGGTTTCATGTTGATAATTGTTGTAATAAAGTTAATTGCCCCCAGGATTGAGGAGACCCCTGCGAGGTGGAGGGAAAAAATTGTTAGGTCTACGGAGGCCCCTGCATGTGCGAGGTTTCCTGCGAGAGGTGGGTACACAGTTCATCCTGTTCCTGCTCCTGCTTCAACCCCAGATGAGGCAAGAAGAAGTAAGAAGGAAGGTGGTAGGAGTCAGAAGCTTATGTTGTTTATTCGGGGGAATGCTATGTCGGGTGCTCCAATTATTAGGGGGATAAGTCAATTACCAAAGCCTCCAATCATAATTGGTATCACTATAAAGAAGATTATTACGAAGGCGTGAGCAGTAACAATAACGTTGTAAATTTGGTCGTCGCCTAGGAGTGCACCAGGTTGGGCTAGCTCTGCTCGAATTAGGAGGCTAAGGGCCGTGCCAACTATTCCGGCTCAGGCACCAAATACCAAGTAAAGGGTGCCAATGTCTTTGTGGTTAGTTGAGAAGAATCAGCGCGTGATCGTCACAGGTAGGATGGCCGAGGGTTAGGCGGTGGATTGTAGCTCCATGAACAAAGGTTTAAATCCTTTTCCTATCATAAGCCTTGTGGTGTAAAACATATTGGATTGCAAATCCAAAGAAGCAGATTGACGTCTGCCGGGGCTTCTCCCCGCTTTTTTTTGAGGCGGGGAGAAGTAGATGAATGCTCGCTGGTTTGAGCGTCTAGCTGTTAACTAGGAGTTTGTAGGATCGAGGCCTTCTCATCTAGTAAGGCTTTAGCTTAATTAAAGTGTCTGGGTTGCATTCAGAAGATGTGGGATAGAGTCCTGCAAGTCTTATACAGAGATTAGGAGATTTTCACTCCTACTTAAAGCTTTGAAGGCTTTTGGTCTGTAATATTATCCTAAATCTCTAGTTGATCAATGCTTGAGCTAGCGGGGTCAGTGGTAGGAGCAGGAGTGCTGCGGCCATGAAGGTAGCTAGGAGGGCTGTATTTTGTGTATTTTGTAGTCGTCAGGGGGTTGAGGCGTTATTAGTATTTGGTGGAATTGTGAGGGTTATGGCGTAGCATAGTCGTAGGTAGAAGTAAAGGCTTAGAAGGGCGCTGAGGGCTGCAGTGGTTGCTACTAGGGGGAGTCCCTGTGTGGCTAGTTCTTGCAGGATTAGTCATTTTGGTATAAAGCCTGTGAGTGGGGGCAGTCCTCCTAGGGAAAGTAGTGCTAGGGCGGTGATGGCTGTGAGGGATGGGGTTTTTGATCAAGATATTGCTAATGTGTTGATTTTTGTGGTAGATATTAGTTTGAATGCTAGGAATGTTGCTGATGTTATGATAATGTAGGTGATGAGGGCTAGGATAGTTAGTTGTGGCTTGAATTGTGTAATAATAATTATTCATCCTAGGTGGGCAATGGATGAGTAGGCTAGGATTTTTCGTAGTTGGGTTTGGCTAAGGCCTCCTCAGCCCCCAATAAAGATTGATAGTAGGCCTAGGAAGGTTAATAGTTGTGGGTGGGTTGTGGTGCTAATTTGAATAATTAGTGCGAATGGTGCTAGTTTTTGTCAGGTGGCTATAATTAGTCCTGTAGGCAGATCTAGTCCTTGTATTACTGGGGGTATTCAGAAGTGTACGGGGGCCAGGCCTACTTTTAGTGCTAGGGCTATTATAATTAATGTGGTTGCGACTGGGTGTGATAGGCAGTTAATGTTTCATTCTCCTGTGGCTCAAGCATTAATAGTGCTGGCGAATAAAATTGTTGCTGCGGCGGTTGCTTGGGCTAGGAAGTATTTGGTAGTGGCCTCTACTGCTCGTGGGTGGTGGTGTTGGGCTATTAGTGGTAGGATTGCTAGTGTATTAATTTCAAGACCTATCCAGGCTAGTAGTCAGTGGGAGCTTATAAAGGTTAGAGTCGTACCTAGGCCTAAGCTTGATAGCAGAATTATAGTAATGTAAGGGCTCATTGGTAAGAGAAGGATTTTAACCTACATTTTTGGGGTATGGGCCCAAAAGCTTGATTTAGCTGATCTTACTAGGAAGTGGTGTAGTGGAAGCACTTGGAGTTTTGATCTCCAGAATATGGGTTCGAGTCCCTTCTTTCTAAGGAGTTGGGGGGATTTTAACCCCCATCAGTCACTCTATCAAAGTGGTCCTTGGGCGTTCAGGCACAACTCCTGTTATAATTGGGGCGGTAGGCCTATAAATGCGATTGGTAGGGCGGCATGTCATAGGATAAGTGCTAATGTTATTGGCAGAAAGTTTTTTCATACTAGATGTATAAGTTGATCGTATCGGAATCGTGGGTAGGAGGCGCGTACTCATAAGAATAGTATGGATAGTAGTGCAGCTTTTGTTATGATGCTGATGGAGGCAAGTTCTGGGATAGTTGGGGCATGTGTAGTGCCTAAGAATAGAATGGCCGACAAAGTGTTTATTAGTAGGATGTTAGCATATTCTGCTAGAAAGAATAGCGCGAAGGGTCCTCCTGCATATTCTACATTGAAGCCTGAGACTAGTTCTGATTCTCCTTCCGTGAGGTCGAACGGGGCACGGTTTGTTTCTGCTAGAGTGGAGATGTATCATATGGCGGCTAGGGGCCAGGCTGGTAGTAGGAGTCAGATTGTCTCTTGGGTTGTGTTAAATATTTGTAGGGTAAAACCTCCTGTGAAGATGATGATAGATAGCAGAATTAGTCCTAGGCTGACTTCATATGAGATGGTTTGTGCAACTGCTCGTAGTGCCCCGATTAGGGCGTATTTTGAATTGGAGGCCCATCCGGAGCCTAGAATGGAGTATACGGCTAGGCTGGACAGGGCTAGGATGAATAGTATTCCTAGGTTAAGGTCTGTTACTGGGTGGGGGATAGGTATTGGTGCCCATAGTGTTAGGGCTAGGGTGAGAGCTAGTATTGGGGTAGTAAGAAATAGTAGGGGGGAGGAGGTTGATGGGCGGATGGGTTCTTTAATAAATAGTTTTACTCCATCTGCAATTGGTTGTAGTAATCCGTATGGTCCTACTACATTTGGGCCTTTGCGTAGTTGTATATACCCTAGGACTTTTCGTTCGATTAGGGTTAGGAAGGCGACTGCTAGTAGTACTGGTACAATGTAAGCTAAGGGATTGATTACATGGGTAGCCAACAGGGTTATCATAATTAAGAGGAGGATTTGAACCTCCGGTTGAAAGGGCTTAGGCCTTTTGCAATTACCGGGCTCTGCCATCTTAATTAATCTTATCTTGATGTGGGTTTGTGCCCTCCTTTTGTCTAATTTAGTTGATGTCATTAGGTAAGGGTGGGGCGTGTTTTATAATATAGGCCCCCTTCTCTCGGTCCTTTCGTACTAGAAAGAAGTAGCATTACAGATAGAAACTGACCTGGATTGCTCCGGTCTGAACTCAGATCACGTAGGACTTTAAT